GTCCCCGTAGCTTACACCAAAGCATGGCACTGAAGATGCCAAGATGGCTGCTCAACATGCATCCCAGGGACAAAAGATTTAGTCCTAACCTTACCGTTAGTTCTTGCCGGGTATATACATGCAAGCATCCGCGCCCCGGTGTAAATGCCCACAGCCCCTTACCAAGGCACAAGGAGCGGGCATCAGGCACGCCACCTGCCGCAGCCTAAGACGCCTTGTTCAGCCACACCCCCACGGGTATTCAGCAGTAGTTAACATTGAGCCATGAGCGAAAGCTTGACTCAGCCACGGCAACACCAGGGTTGGTAAATCTTGTGCCAGCCACCGCGGTCACACAAGAGACCCAAGCTAACTGTATGCGGCGTAAAGAGTGGTGCCACGCTATCACACCCACTAAGGCCAAAATGCTACTGAGCTGTCATAAGCCCAAGTCGCACATAAGACCTCCGACCAAAATGACCCTAGCGCCTATGACCAACCAAACCCCACGAAAGCCAGGACACAAACTGGGATTAGATACCCCACTATGCCTGGCCCTAAATCTTAATGTTTTCCGCACATAAAACATCCGCCCGAGGACTACGAGCACAAACGCTTAAAACTCTAAGGACTTGGCGGTGCCCCAAACCCACCTAGAGGAGCCTGTTCTATAATCGATAACCCACGATACACCCAACCTCCCCTTGCCCAAAGCAGCCTATATACCGCCGTCCCCAGCCCACCTCCCTTGAGAGCACAACAGTGGGCCCAACAGTCCCGACCCCGCTAGTAAGACAGGTCAAGGTATAGCCCACGGGGAGGAAAGAAATGGGCTACATTTCCTAAGATAGAAAACCCCACGAAAAGGGACATGAAACTCCCCTGGAAGGCGGATTTAGCAGTAAAGCGGGACAATAGCGCCCCCTTTAAGCCGGCCCTGGGGCACGTACATACCGCCCGTCACCCTCCTCATGAGCCACTTCCCAACATAAATAATACACACATCAGCTGAAGATGAGGTAAGTCGTAACAAGGTAAGTGTACCGGAAGGTGCACTTAGCACACCAAGACGTAGCTATAACACAAAGCATTCAGCTTACACCTGAAAGATATCTGCACACCACACAGATCGCCTTGAAGCCAAACTCTAGCCCAATCCCACCCAAATGAAGTAGTTAAAAACTAAACTCACCATCAAAACCAAAACATTCATCTAAGCCCTAGTATAGGCGATAGAAAGGGCCCCAGTTGGCGCCATAGAGACCCGTACCGCAAGGGAAAGATGAAATAGCAATGAAAACCTAAGCCATAAATAGCAAAGACCAACCCTTGTACCTCTCGCATCATGATTTAGCAAGAACAACCAAACAAAGTGAACTTAAGTTTGCCGCCCCGAAACCCAAGCGAGCTACTCTCAAGCAGCTATCTGAGCGAACCCGTCTCTGTCGCAAAAGAGTGGGATGACTTGCTAGTAGAGGTGAAAAGCCAACCGAGCTGGGTGATAGCTGGTTGCCTGTGAAACGAATCTAAGTTCCCTCTCGGTTATTCCCCAGGGACACCCAATCAACCCTCCCACGTAATTAACCAAGAGCAATTTAAAGGAGGTACAGCTCCCTTAAAAAAGAATACAATCTCCTCCAGAGGATAATCCGACCCTGACATAATCTCTGTGGGCCTTAAAGCAGCCATCAACAAAGAATGCGTCAAAGCTCAGCACCTCAAAAATCTAAATAACAACGCGACTCCCTCCCCACTAACAGGCCAACCTATAACAATAGGAGCATTAATGCTAAAATAAGTAACTACGGACAACCCCTCTTAAGCGCGAACTTACACCCGCACTAATTAACAGATGTATCGATATGTAAACCACTACAAGACTTAGTATCAAACAACAGCTGTTACTGCCAACTCAGGAGCGCCCACTAGAAAGATTTAAATCTGTAGAAGGAACTAGGCAAACCCAAGGCCCGACTGTTTACCAAAAACATAGCCTTCAGCAGGCCAAGTATTGAAGGTGATGCCTGCCCAGTGACATCACGTTAAACGGCCGCGGTATCCTAACCGTGCGAAGGTAGCGCAATCAATTGTCCCATAAATCGAGACTTGTATGAACGGCTAAACGAGGTCTTAACTGTCTCCTACAGACAATCAGTGAAATTGATCTCCCTGTGCAAAAGCACGGATAAACACATAAGACGAGAAGACCCTGTGGAACTTAAAAATTCAGGGCCACCCCACAAACAGCCCACCCGCCAATCAGGCCCACCCCAACACCCCAACACTGGCCCATATTTTTTGGTTGGGGCGACCTTGGAGAAAAACAAACCCTCCAAAAATAAGACCGTGCACTCTTAACCAAGAGCAACCCCTCAACGTACTAATAGTAACCCGACCCAATATAATTGACCAATGAACCAAGCTACCCCAGGGATAACAGCGCAATCTCCTTCAAGAGCCCGTATCGACAAGGAGGTTTACGACCTCGATGTTGGATCAGGACACCCTAGTGGTGCAGCCGCTATTAAGGGTTCGTTTGTTCAACGATTAACAGTCCTACGTGATCTGAGTTCAGACCGGAGCAATCCAGGTCGGTTTCTATCTATGACAGGATTCTTCCCAGTACGAAAGGACCGGAAAAATGGGGCCAATACTACCAAGCACGCCCCCCCTAGCAAGTGATGAAATCAACTAAATTACCGAGCCAGCCTACCCCCACATCCCTAGAAAAGGGACCAGCTAGCGTGGCAGAGCTCGGCAAATGCAAAAGGCTTAAGCCCTTTCCCCAGAGGTTCAAATCCTCTCCCTAGCTCCCCTCCAGACCCATGATCCGCCCCTCTACCCTGACCCACCTTGCCATATCCCTATCCTACGCCATCCCCATCCTAATTGCAGTTGCCTTTCTCACACTAATGGAACGAAAAATCCTAAGCTACATACAAGCCCGAAAAGGCCCAAATGTTGTGGGACCATTCGGCTTACTACAACCCGTGGCGGACGGAGTAAAACTGTTCATTAAAGAGCCCATCCGCCCATCAACCGCCTCCCCTCTCCTCTTCCTCATAACCCCTATACTAGCCCTCCTCCTAGCCATCTCAATCTGAACTCCCCTCCCACTCCCCTTCCCCCTCGCCGATTTAAACCTGGGCCTTCTATTCCTTCTTGCCATGTCAAGCCTAGCAGTATACTCTATTCTATGGTCAGGCTGGGCCTCAAACTCAAAATACGCCCTCATTGGGGCCTTGCGAGCAGTAGCACAGACCATCTCATATGAAGTAACACTGGCCATTATCCTCCTGTCAATAATCGTACTAAGCGGGAACTACACCCTCAACACCCTCTCCACCACCCAAGAGCCCCTGTACCTCATCTTCTCTTCCTGGCCCTTGGCAATAATATGATACATCTCCACACTTGCTGAAACAAATCGCGCTCCCTTCGACCTAACAGAAGGGGAGTCAGAACTGGTCTCCGGCTTTAATGTAGAATATGCAGCTGGACCATTCGCCCTATTCTTCCTAGCTGAATACGCAAACATCATACTAATAAACACCCTAACAGCCATCCTATTTCTCAACCCAAGCTCACTCAACCTCCCCCCCGAACTATTCCCCATGACCCTGGCCATGAAAACCCTCCTCCTCTCATCCGGCTTCCTATGAATCCGGGCCTCTTACCCGCGATTCCGCTACGACCAGCTCATGCACCTACTCTGAAAAAGCTTTCTTCCCACAACACTTGCCCTATGCCTCTGACATACCAGCATACCAATCTCCCTTGCAGGCCTCCCCCCATACCTAAGGAAATGTGCCTGAATGCTAAAGGGTCACTATGATAAAGTGAACATAGAGGTATGCCAGCCCTCTCATTTCCTAATAACTAAGCCTTAGAAAAGTAGGAGTCGAACCTACACGTAAGAGATCAAAACCCTTCATACTTCCCTTATATTATTTTCTAGCAAAGTCAGCTAACAAAGCTATCGGGCCCATACCCCGAAAATGACGGTTCAACCCCCTCCTCTGCTAATAAACCCCCACGCAAAACTAATCACCTATGTAAGCCTTCTTCTAGGGACAACCATCACAATTTCAAGCAACCATTGAGTGATGGCCTGGACTGGACTAGAAATTAACACCCTCGCCATCATCCCACTTATCTCAAAATCACACCACCCCCGAGCTATTGAAGCCGCGATCAAATACTTTCTAGTCCAAGCAGCTGCCTCCGCTCTAATCCTGCTCTCAAGCACAATCAACGCCTGATGCACGGGACAGTGAGACATCGCCCAAATAACCCACCCAATTTCCTGCCTCCTACTAACAACAGCCATTGCAATAAAACTGGGGCTAGTCCCATTTCACTTTTGATTCCCAGAAGCACTCCAAGGCTCCCCCCTAACAACCGCCTTACTCTTATCGACGGCAATAAAATTCCCCCCCATTACAATCATACTCCTAACATCAAACTCCTTAAGCCCGACCCTGCTTACTACCATAGCCATCGCCTCCACTGCCCTTGGCGGGTGAATGGGTCTAAACCAAACACAAACTCGAAAAATCCTAGCCTTTTCCTCCATCTCCCACCTAGGCTGAATAGCCGCCACCATCGCCTACAACCCCAAACTAGCCCTCCTAGCCTTTTACTTATATGTCACAATAACTGCCACCGTATTCCTCACCCTCAACGCAACCAAAACCCTCAGCCTATCAACTGCCATAACCTCATGAACCAAAGCTCCAATATTAAATGCAATATTCATACTAACCCTCCTATCCCTAGCAGGCCTTCCCCCCCTAACAGGCTTCCTACCAAAATGACTTATCCTCCAAGAGCTAACCAAACAAGGAATGACCCTCATAGGCACGATCATCGCCATCCTCTCACTCCTAGGGTTGTTCTTCTACCTTCGCCTCGCATATTACTCAACAATCACACTCCCACCAAACTCCACCAATCACATAAAACGATGGCATATAAACAAGCCAACAGCCCCACCAATTGCCATTTTAACATCGCTATCTATTTCCCTCCTACCACTCTCCCCCATAATCCTAACAACCATCTAAGAAACTTAGGATAATCCCCCTTAAACCGAAGGCCTTCAAAGCCTTAAATAAGAGTTAAACCCTCTTAGTTTCTGCCAGTCCCCACTAAGGCCCGTAGGACACTACCCTACATCTCCTGAATGCAACTCAGACACTTTAATTAAGCCAGGACCTTAAACCTAATAATCTAGGCAGGTGGGCCTCGATCCCACAAACTCTCCTAGTTAACAGCTAGGCGCCCAAACCAACAGGCCTCTGCCTACTAAACCCAGACCCCGGCACATTTCTAATGTACATCAATGAGCTTGCAACTCAATATGAACTTCACCACGGAGTCGATAAGAAGAGGAATTGAACCTCTGTAAAAAGGACTACAGCCTAACGCCTAACACACTCAGCCATCTTACCCGTGACCCTCGTCAATCGATGATTATTCTCAACTAACCACAAAGACATCGGCACACTATATCTAATCTTCGGCGCATGGGCAGGCATAGTTGGCACTGCCCTAAGTCTCCTCATTCGCGCAGAACTTGGCCAGCCAGGCACCCTCCTAGGAGACGACCAGATCTACAATGTAATCGTCACCGCCCACGCCTTCGTAATAATCTTCTTCATAGTAATGCCAATTATAATCGGAGGATTCGGCAACTGACTTGTGCCACTCATAATCGGCGCCCCAGACATGGCCTTCCCACGCATAAACAACATAAGCTTCTGACTGCTTCCCCCATCCTTCCTACTCCTTCTAGCCTCTGCCACCGTAGAGGCCGGCGCAGGTACAGGATGAACAGTATACCCCCCATTGGCCGGCAACCTAGCCCACGCCGGAGCATCAGTAGACCTGACCATTTTCTCCTTACACTTAGCTGGTGTCTCCTCCATCCTAGGTGCAATTAACTTCATCACAACTGCCATCAACATAAAACCCCCCGCCCTATCACAGTACCAAACCCCACTATTCGTATGATCCGTCCTAATTACTGCCGTCCTACTCCTTCTCTCCTTACCAGTACTAGCCGCAGGTATCACCATACTCCTGACGGACCGGAACCTGAACACCACATTCTTTGACCCAGCAGGAGGAGGTGACCCCGTTCTATACCAGCACCTATTCTGATTCTTCGGTCACCCAGAAGTCTACATTTTAATCCTGCCAGGCTTTGGAATTATTTCGCACGTAGTAGCATACTACGCGGGCAAAAAAGAACCCTTCGGCTACATAGGCATAGTCTGAGCAATACTATCAATCGGGTTCCTAGGCTTCATTGTATGAGCCCATCACATATTCACAGTAGGAATAGACGTCGACACTCGAGCCTACTTCACATCCGCCACAATAATCATCGCCATCCCAACCGGCATTAAAGTCTTCAGCTGACTTGCTACCCTGCACGGAGGGACTATCAAGTGGGACCCCCCTATACTATGAGCCCTAGGCTTCATCTTCCTCTTCACCATCGGGGGCCTCACTGGAATCGTCCTGGCCAACTCCTCGCTAGACATTGCCCTCCATGACACGTATTACGTAGTAGCCCACTTCCACTACGTCCTTTCAATAGGGGCTGTCTTTGCCATCCTAGCCGGATTCACCCACTGATTCCCCCTCTTTACAGGATACACCCTGCACCAAACATGAGCTAAAACACACTTCGGAGTCATATTCACAGGCGTAAACCTAACTTTCTTCCCTCAACACTTCCTAGGCTTAGCCGGAATACCACGACGATACTCTGACTACCCAGATGCCTACACTCTCTGAAACACCGTATCTTCCATTGGCTCACTTATCTCCATAACAGCCGTAGTCATACTAATATTCATAATCTGAGAATCCCTCGCATCCAAACGAAAAGTCCCACAGCCAGAACTAACCACCACTAACATCGAATGAATCCACGGCTGCCCACCCCCCTACCACACCTTCGAAGAACCAGCCTTCGTTCAAATCCAAGAAAGGAAGGAATCGAACCCTCTTACACTGGTTTCAAGCCAGCCGCATCAAACCACTCATGCTTCTTTCTTCTCTCTTTATGGAGTGTTAGTAAACATTACGTAACCTTGTCAAGGTTAAATCACAGGTGAAAACCCCGTACACCCCACGTGGCTAACCACTCACAACTCGGATTTCAAGACGCCTCCTCCCCCATCATAGAAGAACTTGTAGAATTCCACGACCATGCCCTAATAGTAGCACTGGCAATCTGCAGCTTAGTCCTCTACCTCCTTGCACTAATACTAACAGAAAAACTGTCTTCAAGCACTGTTGATGCACAAGAAATCGAACTGATCTGAACAATCCTCCCCGCCATCGTCCTCGTCCTGCTCGCTCTACCATCACTACAAATCCTATACATAATAGATGAGATCGACGAACCGGACCTCACCCTAAAAGCCATTGGCCACCAGTGGTACTGGTCCTATGAGTATACAGACTTTAAAGACCTAACATTCGATGCCTACATAATCCCAACAACAGAACTCCCCCTAGGCCACTTCCGACTCCTAGAAACTGACCACCGCGTTGTCATCCCCATAGAATCACTCATCCGCATTATCGTCACCGCCGAGGACGTACTTCACTCCTGAGCCATCCCCACCTTAGGGGTAAAAACTGATGCAATCCCCGGCCGTCTAAACCAAACATCCTTCATTACTACCCGACCGGGGGTATTCTACGGCCAATGTTCAGAAATCTGCGGCGCCAACCACAGTTTCATGCCCATTGTTGTAGAATCCACCCCCCTCACCCACTTCGAAAGCTGATCATCCACACTAGCCTTATAATCATTAAGAAGCTATGCACTTTTAGCGTTAGCCTTTTAAGCTAAAGAAAGAGGAACCCCCACCCTCCTTAATGGTATGCCACAACTCAACCCAAATCCATGGTTCCCCATCATACTAACATCATGATTAGTATATTCATTAATTATCCAACCAAAACTCCTAACGTTCCTAACAACCAACCCCCCCAATAAAATAAACCTCCCCACAAAAACCCCCTCCTGACCCTGACCATGAACATAAGCCTCTTCGACCAATTCACAAGCCCATGCCTCTTGGGAATCCCCCTAATCCTTCTATCAATACTATTCCCAACGCTACTACTCCCAGCGCCCAACAGCCGATGAATTACCAATCGCTTCTCCACCCTCCAACTATGGCTCCTAAGCCTAATCACAAAACAACTAATAACCCCACTAAATAAAAAAGGCCACAAATGAGCAATTATCCTAACATCACTAATAATACTCCTGCTCACAATCAACCTTCTAGGCCTACTGCCCTACACATTCACTCCAACTACCCAACTATCCATAAACATGGCCCTAGCCTTCCCCCTATGACTCGCCACCTTACTGACTGGCCTACGAAACCAACCTTCAATTTCTTTAGGCCATCTCCTGCCCGAAGGCACCCCCACACCTCTCATCCCCGCCCTCATCATAATCGAAACTACAAGCCTCCTCATTCGCCCACTAGCCCTAGGAGTCCGCCTTACCGCCAACCTCACAGCAGGCCATCTACTAATTCAACTCATCTCCACAGCCACCACTGTACTCCTCCCAATCATACCAACAGTATCTATCCTAACCGCTATAATCCTGTTCCTACTCACCGTCCTAGAAGTAGCAGTAGCTATAATCCAAGCCTACGTATTCGTCCTCCTACTAAGCCTATACTTACAAGAAAACATCTAATGGCCCACCAAGCACACTCCTACCACATAGTAGACCCAAGCCCTTGACCAATCTTTGGCGCAACTGCCGCCCTCCTCACTACATCCGGACTAGCCATATGATTCCACTACAACTCCCCACAACTTCTTGCCCTAGGCTTGCTAGCCATGAGCCTAGTTATACTGCAATGATGACGAGATATCGTACGCGAAGGGACCTTCCAAGGTCACCACACCCCTACAGTACAAAAAGGCCTGCGATATGGAATAATCCTCTTCATTACATCAGAGGCATTCTTCTTCCTAGGCTTCTTCTGGGCATTCTTCCACTCCAGCCTAGTACCAACCCCTGAACTCGGGGGCCAATGACCTCCCACAGGAATTAAACCCCTAAACCCCCTAGAAGTCCCCCTACTAAACACTGCCATTCTACTAGCCTCCGGTGTCACCGTGACATGGACCCACCACAGCATCACTGAGGGAAGCCAAAAACAAGCAATCCAAGCACTATCCCTAACAATCCTCCTAGGACTATACTTCACCGCCCTCCAAGCAACAGAGTACCACGAAGCGCCATTCTCAATTGCCGATAGCGTGTACGGCTCAACCTTCTTCGTTGCTACGGGATTCCACGGCCTGCACGTGATCATCGGATCATCCTTCCTAGCAATCTGCCTCCTCCGACTAATCAAATTCCACTTCACATCCAACCACCACTTCGGATTTGAAGCCGCAGCCTGATATTGACACTTCGTAGACGTCATCTGATTATTCCTCTACATAACCATCTACTGATGAGGATCGTGCCCTTCTAGTATACTAATTACAATTGACTTCCACTCTCTAAAATCTGGTAGAACCCCAGAGAAGGGCAATCAATACAATCACATTCATACTCACCCTCTCCCTAGCCCTAAGCACCATCCTATCCCTACTAAACTTCTGACTCGCCCAAACAAGCCCAGACTCAGAAAAACTATCCCCATACGAATGTGGCTTCGACCCCCTTGGGTCCGCACGACTCCCATTTTCAGTGCGATTCTTCCTCAGTAGCAATCCTATTCCTCCTGTTCGACCTAGAAATCGCACTCCTCCTCCCCCTCCCATGAGCTATTCAACTCCAATCCCCAACCACCACCCTGACTTGAACCTCCACTATCATCCTACTCCTCACACTAGGACTCATCTACGAGTGGGCGCAGGGTGGCCTAGAATGAGCAGAATAAGTAGAAAGCTAGTCTAACCAAGACAGTTGATTTCGGCTCAACAAATCATAGCAAAACCCTATGGCCTTCTCCATGTCCCTATTACACTTATGTTTCTACTCCTCATACACACTAAGCAGCCTGGGGCTAGCCTTCCACCGAACACACCTAATCTCAGCCCTCCTCTGTCTAGAGAGCATGATACTATCAATATACCTCGCCCTATCCATCTGACCCGTAGAAAATCAAACTGCATCGCCCACCCTAATCCCCGTCCTCATATTAACCTTCTCGGCCTGCGAAGCCGGCACTGGCCTGGCCATGCTAGTCGCCTCCACACGAACCCACGGCTCTGACCACCTCCACAACCTAAATCTCCTACAATGCTAAAAATTATTATCCCGACAATCATACTTCTCCCTACAGCCCTCCTATCCCCGCCCAAAAACCTATGAACTAACACCACTATGCATGGCTTCCTCATTGCCACCCTCAGCCTTCAATGACTTCTCCCATCACACTACCCACACAAAAATTTAACCCCGTGAACAGGCATCGACCAAATCTCCTCCCCTCTCCTTGTGCTCTCCTGCTGACTACTTCCACTCATAATACTAGCAAGCCAAAACCACCTACAACACGAACCCCCAATCCGCAAACGAATCTTTATTACCACCTTAACCCTAGTCCAACCATTCATTATCATCGCCTTCTCCACCACCGAACTTATACTATTTTACATCTCATTCGAAGCCACCCTAATCCCCACCCTCATTTTAATCACACGATGGGGAAACCAACCAGAACGACTAAGTGCCGGTATCTACCTCCTATTCTACACCCTCACAAGCTCACTACCCCTTTTAATTGCAATCCTATATCTGCACACATTAACAGGCTCACTACACCTTACAATACTAAAACTCACCCACCCATTACTCACCAGCTCCTGATCCACCCTCCTACTCAGCCTCGCCCTATCAACAGCATTCATAGTAAAAGCACCCCTATACGGCCTACACCTATGACTACCCAAAGCTCACGTCGAGGCTCCAATTGCCGGGTCCATACTACTAGCGGCCCTCCTATTAAAACTAGGGGGCTACGGCCTCATACGAATCACCCTACTAACAGGCCCCCTCTCAACCCATCTACACTACCCGTTCCTCACACTCGCCCTGTGAGGAGCCTTCATATCAAGCTCAATCTGCCTACGCCAAACAGACCTAAAATCATTGATCGCCTACTCCTCCATCAGCCACATGGGTCTAGTTATCGCCGCAAGCACAATCCAAACCCACTGATCATTCACAGGTGCAATAATCCTAATAATTTCCCACGGCCTCACCTCCTCCATACTCTTCTGCCTAGCCAACACAAACTACGAACGCACACACAGCCGGATCCTCCTAATAACACGAGGCCTACAGCCCCTACTACCACTAATAGCCACCTGATGACTACTCGCCAATCTCACAAACATAGCACTACCCCCAACCACCAACTTTATAGCAGAACTAACCATCATAGCCGCCCTATTTAACTGATCCCCCCTCACCATCATCCTAACAGGAGCCGCAACCCTACTAACAGCCTCCTACACCCTATTTATACTCTTAACAACCCAACGAGGACCCCTACCAACCCACATTACCTCCATACAAAACTCTAACACACGAGAACATCTCCTAATAACACTCCACATTGCCCCCGCACTCCTCCTAATCATAAAACCAGAATTAATCTCAGGGGTTCCCTTATGCAAGCATAGTTTAACCCAAACATTAGATTGTGATTCTAAAAATAGAAGCTAGACCCTTCTTGCCTGCCGAGGGGGAGGTCTAAACCAACGAGAACTGCTAATTCTCGCACCTGAGCGTAAAACCTCAGCCCCCTTAAACTTTTAAAGGGTAATAAACTTTTAAAGGATAACAGCAATCCACTGGTCTTAGGAGCCACCCATCTTGGTGCAAATCCAAGTAAAAGTAATGGATACCACACTACTCCTCAACACCTCCATGCTCCTCACTTTAGCAACCATTCTCACACCCATACTACTCCCACTACTATCAAAGACATACCAGAACACCCCAGCCATCATCACTCGCACCATTAAAGCCGCTTTCCTGATCAGCCTAGTACCTGCAGTACTATTCACGCACTCCAACGCAGAAAGTATCACATCCAACTGAGAATGAAAATTCATCATAAACTTCAAAATCCCCCTCAGCTTCAAAATAGACCAATACTCCATAATATTCTTCCCTATTGCCTTATTCGTAACATGATCCATCCTTCAATTCGCCTCTTGATACATAGCCACAGAGCCACACACCACCAAATTCTTCTCTTACCTCCTAGTATTCCTAATCGCCATATTAACACTAACCATCGCAAACAACATATTCCTCCTATTCATTGGATGAGAGGGCGTAGGAATCATATCATTCCTACTAATCGGCTGATGACATGGCCGAGCAGAAGCCAACACAGCTGCACTACAAGCCGTACTCTACAACCGAATCGGAGACATTGGCCTTATCCTAAGCATAGCATGACTTGCCTCATCCATAAACTCTTGAGAAATCCAACTCTCACACTCCCTCCAGGCACCTATACTCCCCCTCCTAGGCCTTATCCTAGCCGCCACTGGTAAATCCGCCCAATTTGGCCTCCACCCCTGACTACCCGCTGCCATAGAAGGCCCCACCCCCGTCTCCGCCCTACTCCACTCCAGCACCATAGTAGTGGCCGGAATTTTCCTACTCATCCGCACCCACCCAATCCTAACCACCAACCAAACTGCCCTCACCACATGCCTATGCCTAGGTGCCCTTTCCACGCTATTCGCAGCCACCTGCGCCCTCACCCAAAATGACATCAAAAAAATCATTGCTTTCTCCACATCCAGCCAACTAGGACTCATAATAGTCACCATCGGCCTAGACCTCCCACAGTTAGCATTCCTCCACATCTCAACTCACGCCTTCTTCAAGGCCATATTATTCCTATGCTCCGGATCTATCATCCACTGCCTTAACGGAGAACAGGACATTCGAAAAATGGGGGGCCTCCAAAAAATACTCCCCACAACCACCACATGCCTAACCATCGGCAGCCTGGCCCTAATAGGAACACCATTCCTTGCCGGATTTTACTCAAAAGACCTAATCATCGAGAACCTAAACACCTCATACGTAAACACCTGAGCACTCCTCTTAACCCTCCTAGCCACAGCATTCACTGCAACATACAGCCTACGAATAATCCTACTAGTTCAAGCAGGACCCACACGCATCCCAGTGCTCACCCCCATAAACGAAAACAACCCTACACTATCTAGCCCTATCACCCGCCTCGCCATAGGAAGCATCCTAGCGGGCCTACTCATCTCATCCACCATCCCCCCAGTAAAAATCCCCCCTATAACCATACCAACTACCACAAAAACCACCGCCATCATCATCACCATCCTAGGTACTATCCTAGCCCTAGAGCTCTCAAACATGACCCACACCCTCACCCAACCAAAACAAAACACCTACTCCAACTTCTCCTCCACCCTAGGATACTTCAACCCCCTAATCCACCGCTCCACCTCAACAAAACTACTAAACAGTGGACAAAAAATCGCCCAAAACCTGACCGACCTGTCCTGATACAAAAAAATAGGCCCAGAAGGCCTTGCCAGCCTCCAACAAGCCGCCGCCAAAGCCACCACCTCCCTACACACAGGACTCATCAAAACCTACTTAAGCACATTCGCCCTCTCCATCCTAACCATTGCACTACTCACACAGACCAACTAATGGCCCCCAACTTACGAAAATCCCACCCACTACTAAAAACAATCAATAACTCCCTAATCGACCTGCCCACCCCCCCGAACATTTCCGCCTGATGAAACTTTGGGTCACTCCTAGGAATCTGCCTAATAGTACAAATCTTGACCGGCCTCCTACTAGCCACGCACTACACTGCAGACACGACCCTGGCCTTCTCATCCGTCGCACATACATGCCGCAACGTACAGTACGGCTGATTAATCCGTAACCTCCATGCCAACGGAGCCTCACTCTTCTTCATCTGCATCTACCTGCACATCGGACGAGGACTCTACTACGGATCCTACCTCTACAAAGAAACCTGAAACACAGGCATCATCCTCCTACTCACCCTAATAGCAACAGCCTTCGTAGGCTATGTCCTACCATGAGGACAAATATCCTTCTGAGGCGCTACCGTCATTACCAACCTATTCTCAGCCATCCCATACATCGGCCAGACCCTAGTAGAATGAGCCTGAGGCGGGTTCTCCGTCGACAACCCGACCCTGACACGATTCTTCGCCCTACATTTCCTCCTCCCATTTACAATTGCTGGCCTAGCCCTAGTCCACCTAACATTCCTCCACGAGTCAGGCTCAAACAATCCCCTAGGCATCACATCCAACTGCGACAAAATCCCATTCCACCCATACTTCACCCTCAAAGACATCCTAGGATTCACAGCAATACTTCTCCTCCTAACATCCCTGGCCCTATTCTCACCCAATCTGCTAGGGGACCCAGAAAACTTCACACCAGCAAATCCCCTAGTAACCCCTCCCCACATCAAGCCAGAATGATACTTCCTATTCGCATATGCTATCCTACGCTCAATCCCCAACAAACTAGGAGGCGTACTAGCCCTAGCCGCCTCCGTACTAATCCTACTTTTAAGCCCCCTACTGCACGTATCTAAGCAGCGATCTATAACATTCCGCCCCCTCTCCCAGATCCTATTCTGAACCCTAACCGCCAACCTCCTCATTCTCACATGAGTCGGCAGCCAACCAGTAGAACACCCGTTCATCATCATCGGCCAACTAGCCTCCGCCACCTACTTCACCATCCTCCTCATCCTATTCCCCGCCATCGGGGCCCTAGAAAACAAACTACTCCACCACTAGCATACTCTAATAGTTTATAAAAAACATTGGTCTTGTAAACCAAAGACTGAAGATTCCACCCCTTCTTAGAGTTCACCCCCTCAGAAAAAGAGGACTCAAACCTCTATCGCCAGCTCCCAAAGCTGGCATTTTTACATTAAACTATCTCCTGGCCCCAATTAAACAGCCCGAATAGCCCCACTAGACAACCCCCGCACAAGCTCCAAGACCACAAACAGGGTTAATAGCAGCCCCCACCCCGCCACCAAAAATATCCCCACCCCCCACGAATAAAACATAGCCACCCCGCTAAAATCCACCCGAGCAAAAAACATACCCCCAGCATCAACAGTAACTGTCCCCAGCTTTCAACACTCCACCAAACCCCCCGCCACCACTCCTAAAGCGAGTACCAGAACAAAGCCCACCCCATAACTCAAAACGTGTCAGTTTCCCCAGGCCTCAGGAAAGGGGTCCGCCGCCAAAGCCACAGAGTAAACAAACACCACCAACATTCCTCCCAAATATACCATAAATAGCACCAACGCAATAAAAGAGACCCCCAAGCTTAATAACCACCCACACCCTGCCACAGAAGCCAACACCAAACCCACTACCCCATAATAAGGTGACGGATTGGATGCAACTGCCAAGCCCCCCAAGACAAAAGCCAAGCCAAGAAAAAACACAAAATAAATCATAGCATTCTTGCTTGGCCTCTCTCCAAGGTCTGCAGCTTGAAAAGCTGCCGTTAAACAAACCTTAACTACAAGAACCACAGAAAAGTCTTAAAAATAGAACCCCCCCCTCCCCCCATAAAGGGTTGTTATGTACTCGTTGCATTAGCCTACAGCCCACATTACATTAAGATTATGTCAGGTACCTATAAGGTAATGTCTTATCCAACTACATATGAATGTTCTTCAGACATGCTCACCTAATGTATACGATGATATGCCAGTTAATGGTATCAACAATAAGCAAGCTTAATGTAAAGCAGATACTCAAGTCAATGTACACAGGATATGGCTATTCAATGCAACTAACGGATATACCATTAATGTACACCGGATATCTACATCCATGTAAACAGGATATGACCACTCAATACTTTCTAGAATATTCCACAGCTTACCGTGCCGGTAGCTATCGTACCAGGTTATTTCTTGGTCGTACACCTCACGAGAAATCAGCAACCCGGTGTCAGCAAGATCCTACGTTACTAGCTTCAGGCCCATTCTTTCCCCCTACACCCCTAGCACTACTTGCTCTTTTGTACCTCTGGTTCCTATATCAGGGCCATATATCGGTTGAACCCCATAACTTGCTTTTCACGAGACATCTGGTTGGCTATATATCAACATTTTGCCTCGTAATCGCGGCATCCTAGAGGTTTGGCACTGTTGGTTCCTTTTTTTTTTGGGGCGTCTTCAATCTGCCCTTCCAGTGCACCGGGTAAATACAATCTATAGACGTGAGCATACAATGCCCGGCGAGCGGTTTCTGGTCCTCAAGGATTGCTGAATGAGACGGTTGAAGTGTATGGGGAATCATTTTGACACTGATGCACTTTGCATCGCATTTGGTTATGGTATCTCCCCCCCCGGCTAAATGGGGCCATTTAATGAATGTTAATTAGACATAATATTTCTATTTTACACTTCCTCTAACTTTTCTAACAACACTAGGAACATTTAACTAAAATATTCACTAAATTTTTGTCATTTATTGCTTACATGTTTATTTCACATACTATTTCCGCTGAAAATACATTAATAAGCCTTTTTTAACAATACTAGGAATATTTAACTAAAATGTTCACTAAATTTTTGTCATTTCATTGCTTACACACGTTCGTTTCACATACTATTTCCGCTGAAAATACATTAATAAGCCTTTTTTAACAATACTAGGAATATTTAACTAAAATGTTCACTAAATTTTTGTCATTTCATTGCTTACACACGTTCGTTTCACATACTATTTCCGCTGAAAATACATTAATAAGCCTTTTTTAACAATACTAGGAATATTTAACTAAAATATTTACTAATTTTTATCATTTATCGCTTGCATAATTATTCCACATACTACTTCCGCTGAAATTACATTAATCGCATCAATAAGCCCCCTTCAACAATACTAGGAATATTTAACTAAAATATTTACTAATTTTTATCATTTATCGCTTGCATAATTATTCCACATACTACTTCCGCTGAAATTACATTAATCGCATCAATAAGCCCCCTTCAACAATACTAGGAATATTTAACTAATCATCCACCAAATGCCCCCATGCAAACAATCCCCACAATCCCCCACCCCCACTAAACCCCAACTCACCCCAATTCAATGATCGAACAATGATCGAACAACGATCGAACAATGATCGAACAATGATCGAACAATGATCGAACAATGATCGAACAATGATCGAACAATGATCGAACAATGATCGAACAATGATCGAACAATGATCGAACAATGATCGAACAATGATCGAACAATGATCGAACAACAAGTCAGGCAATGATCAAACAATGATCAAACAATGATCAAACAATGATCAAACAATGATCGAACAATGATCGAACAATGATCGAACAATGATCGAACAATGATCGAACAATGATCGAACAATGATCGAACAACAAGTCAGGCAATGATCAAACAATGATCAAACAATGATCGAACAATGATCGAACAATGATCGAACAATGATCGAACAATGATCGAACAACAAGTCAGGCAATGATCAAACAATGATCGAACAATGATCAAACAATGATCGAACAATGATCAAACAATGATCAAACAATGATCAAACAATGATCGAACAACAAGTCAGGCAATGATCAAACAATGATCGAACAATGATCAAACAATGATCGAACAATGATCGAACAATGATCGAACAACAAGTCAGGCAATGATCAAACAATGATCGAACAATGATCAAACAATGATCGAACAATGATCGAACAATGATCGAACAACAAAT